TTAATTTAATAACCTTAACATAATAACAAGTAAGAAAGCTCAAATTATATGTGAAAATCCTATTAACTTTTCAGCGGGCAACACAATAATTTTTTTATTTATTCTTAAAATTGAAAATGAGTGTCTAGGGATAGAGTAGAGGATTAAGGTGTAAGCACCTGCTAAAAATACTAATAATGCGCAAGTAATAGCTCTTATTCAGAAATCTGAACAAATAGCTACGATTCTTACTATTTCTCTTCAAAAATTTAAGGATGGAGGGATCCCTATTCCAGCCGCTAGGATTAAAAATCAAGCTGCACAAACTATAGGGTTAGTGGATATAAGTGACTTGTTTAAGATTAATCTACGAGAATTGGAGTATTTTCTGAATACTCCAACTCAAAAAAATAATCCGGAAGAACTAATACCATGAGCAATTATCAGAATTAAGGCCCCTACCATTGCAGTTTGAGTTATAATAAGTATCGCTCCAATTACTATTGCCATATGTGCCACTGAAGAATAAGCTACGACAATTTTTATATCTAAGCCTTGTGTGCATATTAAAGCACTTATTACACCCCCTCATAAAGCTAAACTAATAATTACACAAAAAAATCTTGTTGGTATAAATAGTGGTATAAATCGTATAATCCCGTATCCCCCTAATTTTAATAAAATAGCGGCTAAGATTATAGAACCAGAAGCAGGCGCTTCTACATGAGCTTTAGGAAGTCATAGATGCCCCATAAAGATGGGTAGTTTTACTAGGAATCTTGTAATTACTATCAATACTATTCCTCACATTAAATATTTTTCATTAAATTTTAAATAGTTAAATATTTGTATAAAAATTAGGTTGCTGTATAAATTTATTCAAATTACACAAACTAATAGTGGGAGAGAAGCGGTTACAGTGTATATAATTAAAGCTGTTCTAGCTCTTAGACGCTCAAACTGATAGCCTCAACCTGCAATAATTATAAAAATTGGGATTAACCTTAACTCGAAAAGGATGTAAAAAGTTAATGATTTTGAAGTTAAAAAAATTATGATTAAAATTAGCTGCAGAACTCCTATTAATTTAATTTTAGTACCTAAGTTTGTAAACCCTAAAAATAAGCTTATAAAAGGCATATATCTAAAAATTAGCAAAGTTAAAAAAATTAAATTAAAAGAATATATATCTATAGCAACTAAATTACCAATTAACATTGTTATTTCAACTCTATTAGCTGATAATAATAAAACAGTTAATATAATCACTCTTATGAAAGCGTTTATTTCTACTGAAAATATAGTAGCCATAACGGCTAGAGTAATTGTTATAAAAATTATAATAAAATTTATTATTCTCAGTTCATATTTTCTCTAATGGCAGATTAGTGCATTAGCCTTAAGCGCTAAAAATAGATTTACTCTTTAGAGATTTAGTATTTTATTTTCGAAATATATAATTCATGGGGTAATTATAAAATAACTGAAGTATAAAATTGTTAATACTTGTCCTGTAAGAACGTAAGGGTCTTCTACAGGGCGGGCTCCAATTCATGTTAGTAGAAAAACGACTACGACTAGTAACCAAAATATAAGCTTAGCAATAGGTTTAAATGATAACCTTTTAGTTAGTCTAGTTTTATATAACGGCACAACATATAGGACTATAACCGATAGGGCTAAAGCGACCACCCCTCCTAGTTTATTTGGAATCGATCGTAAAATTGCATAAGCAAATAAGAAATATCATTCTGGCTGAATATGAAGGGGAGTGACTAAGGGATTTGCTGGAATAAAATTCTCTGGGTCTCCTAGTAATCAAGGCGCTTGAAATACAATTAATAAAAAAGCAAATATACAAATGAAATATCCTAATAAATCTTTCACTGTAAAATATGGATGGAAAGGAATTTTATCTAGGTTGCTATTAACCCCTAATGGGTTGCTAGAGCCAGTAGTATGTAAATAAAGTAAATGAACTCCTGAAAGGGCGGCTACTACAAAAGGTATTAAAAAATGCAGAGAAAAGAAGCGAGTTAATGTAGCGTTATTTACTGCAAATCCCCCCCACAATCAAGTAACAATATCATTTCCTAATCAAGGGATAGCTGAAAACAGATTAGTAATTACAGTAGCACCTCAAAAAGATATTTGGCCTCAAGGCAACACGTAACCTAAAAAAGCGGAGGCTATTACTATTAAAAAAATAGTTACACCTACAGCTCACACTTCTACATAATTATAAGACCCGTAATAAAGTCCACGTCCTACATGAAGATATAAAAAAATAAAAAATAATCTTGCCCCATTAGCGTGAAGCATACGAAGAGCTCATCCTAAATTTACGTCTCGTATAATATGTCTCACACTACTAAACGCTAACTCTACATCACAAGTATAATGTATGGCTAAGAAAAGCCCAGTAGAAATCTGGATGATTAAACATAACCCTAGTAGGGACCCAAAATTTCAATTAAATGAGATTCTGGCTGGACTAGGCAAGTCTTTTAATCTATTGTTTACAATACTTAATAGGGGGTTTTTCTTATGGATTGGAAAGATTTGTTTGAGAGAGCATCTTTAAATTTACAATTTAAAATCTTATATTAGACTACCAAACATATACAGTTATTTTTTAAAAGAAATCTAATAATTACTTTACTCATATTAATTTTAGCGGGAACTTCTATAAATAATTTTTTATTAATTTGAGTATTTATAGAAATAAGCACTTTAGTCTTCATTTTTATTGTTAGAATAGATCAGTATACCCTCAGATCATTAAGCCTAAAATATTTTATCACTCAATCTTTTATCTCTATAGTGATAGTGATCACTTTTTTATTATTTGACGGTGAGGCTATTATATTGAAAGAAATAATTTTAAGAGGGTTAAGACTATGAAAACTAGGTGTACCCCCTTTTCAAAACTGATTTATGAATTTGATCATAGACGCTTCATGGCATGTGTTTTTTTTAATTTCAACAGTGATAAAAGTTATCCCATTTTTAATTTTATCTATATTTTTTTCTTACATGGCTTTCACTATCGCTACTCTAAGGGTATTAGCCCCATCATTCATGGGGGCTAGCCAAATTTGTATAAAAAAAATTATAGGAGTATCTTCTATATTCACTTCAGGATGAGTTATTTTTAGTATAATTTCTAGAAAGTCAGATTGGTTAATTATTCTTCTATTATATAGTTTAATATTGTTAGTTTTTTGTGCTAATGTAAGCGCAGAATCTATAAGAACATTAGATAATTCTTTTGGTTTGAGCTCTAGAGACTCATTGTTAATATTTTTTGTGTTATTAAGGCTTAGCGGTATTCCCCCTATAAGAGGCTTTTTTATAAAAATTTATATTTTAATAAGAGTATTAAGAAAAGGGTATTTAGCCATTTCTGCAGCTATTGTTGTAATATCTTCTTTTTCTGTTTACATGTATATTAAAAACACATTTAAATATATAACTTTAAATATTTTAAGCCCATCTTATATAAATTTTAAGTTAAACTTTATTGGTTGAATCATTATTATAAATATAGCAAGTGCTATTATTTTATATATGTAATATGTAAAAGTGATCCACGTAAGATTTTGATTCTTAAACCCCTATTAATTTAGGTTACATAAATATAATTAATGTAATAAATAACAGACAAATTCTAATGAAGCGTCTAAATTTGTTTCTATTAAATATTATTCTTGTTTTTACTAAGTATTCTCTAGAACTTAAAATGTTTTTAGTTTTAATAGAATATATTCAAGAGTAATCGTTTAAAAAATTAAGTTTTATACCATAAAACTTTAATAAGCTTAATGGGCCCATACCTCTAAATAACGGTAAATTTCATAAATTAGTTCATACCCACTGTGTTATCTTAGCTTTATTAAATCTTAGTAATTTTATTAAGAATAACCTTATAAATCTTGTCAGCAATATGATATAGATTATTACTTTAACCTGAATTGTTGAGATGGATAGGGAAGTAGCCTTGAAAAATATAAAATTTAATATAACTCCACTACAAGTACCCGGCACAAGTAATACTATTATCCTTAGGTTAGTAAGCAAATCATTATCCCTTTTTGTATGGAGGGTGGCTTGATTTGACAGAGACAAAGTAATTGTGTATAATATACGTATAGAGTAAATTCCAGTTAACAACACCCCTATAATTATTAAGGATCAGGGTAATCTTCTTAAATTTATTAAAACTATAGATTCAATAATAGTTTCTTTGGAATAGAATCTCACTATAAATGGGGCCCCTATTAGTCTTAGTAAACACACAAGTATAACCCTAGAAGATACAGGCATTACTTCTATTACTCTACCTCTTTTACGCATATCCTGGTAACTCCCACATGCATGGATTATAGAGCCAGTTGAAAGGAATAATAGCGCTTTAAAAAAAGCATGAGCAAGTAAGTGTAAAAACCCTAACATAGGTAGCCCTGAGCCTAGCGCTAAAGACATTACTCCTAACTGTCTTAAAGTAGACAGCGCTACTATTTTTTTTATATCTATTTCAGTTAAAGCCCTTAATCTTGCTAAAAATATAGTTATCACTCCTGCTCATAGCAAATAATTAATAGATAAATTTTCTGAATAGATACAACTAAATCGAAATATTAAATAGATCCCAGCTGTTACTAGTGTTGATGAATGAACGAGTGCAGACACAGGAGTGGGGGCGGCCATTGCAGCTGGGAGCCAAGCCCTAAAAGGGATTTGAGCTCTTTTAGTCCTTACAGCAACTAAAAACACTAATGCGAGTCTAACTGCAGGTTTTAAGGCCATAGAGGAGATTAATCTAGCGCTAAGAGTGCTTAAATAAAATCTTAACCCGATATAAATAATTAATAAGGCGTCACCTACTCGATTCGTTAAAGCGGTAATCATGCCAGCTTTAAAAGATTTTTCTCTAGCATAGTAGATTACTAATAAGTAGGAGCTTATTCCAAGACCATCTCACCCAATTAAAGCTCTAACTAGGTTAGGGCTAAAAATTAGTATAATTATAGAAAATACAAATCTGTAAATTAATAAATGGAATCGAGTAAAGTATGTATCGCTATTTATATAAGAGTTTCTAAAAATTAATACTCTTGTGGTAATAACTATAACAGTAAAAAAAAATCTTAAAGAAAAAAGATCTAATAAAATAATAAGATCAAAATTTTTACCCATAATATTAATAGCTTCTCATTCTACTAATATTACTGTTTTGGTACAATAAATTTTAAAAATTATAAAAGCTGAGCACATAATAAGAAAAGTAAAAATTATTATAGATAACCAAAATTGGTTTAATTTAAAATTTATTATAAATTTAGAAGCTTTTATAGCGCTACTCTGAAGAAGTAGAAAAGGTTTTACCCTAAGTTAATAATTTTATTTATTAAATTGATTAACATTATTTTAATTATTCTTCCAGTGTTAGTAAATGTAGCTTTTATTACTCTTTTAGAGCGTAAAATTTTAGGGTATTCTCAGTTACGATTAGGCCCAAATAAAGTAAGACTTATTGGGTTCTTACAGCCGTTTGCTGATGCATTAAAATTATTAACTAAGGAATATTTTACATTGTTTAATAGGAATATTCTATTGTTTTATCTTTCTCCGGCTTTGTCTTTTGTTATTATTTTAATACTGTGATTTATATTTCCTATAGGGCTAGCCTCTATAAGATTTAAGTATTCATTTTTATTATTGTTAATAATTATAAGGTTCTCTGTGTACCCAATCTTATTATCAGGGTGGTCCTCAAATAGAAAATATGCGATATTAGGTGGAATACGTAGAGTAGCTCAGACTATTTCCTATGAAATTAGCTTTGCTTTTATTTTAATATTTTTAATAATTATAAATATAAGAGTAAACTTAGAATTAAAAATATCTTCTTACTTATTTTCTAGAGTTATCTTTACTTTCCCTCTAATTCTGGTAATATGACTAGTAGTTTGTCTGGCAGAAAGTAACCGGACTCCTTTTGATTTTGCAGAAGGAGAGTCAGAGTTAGTTTCCGGGTTTAACGTAGAATATGGAGCGGGAGGATTTACTTTAATTTTTTTATCGGAATACGCTAGAATTTATTTTCTAAGGGCATTATCTGTTTTAGTATTATTTAAGCTTAATTCTAGTAGAGTATTAATATGGTTAGTGACTACTTTCTTTGTTTTTTTTTGAGTATGAGCACGTACAACTTTACCTCGATTTCGATATGATTTGTTAATATCCCTCGCATGGAAATCAATTCTACCGGCTAGGTTATTATTATTAGAAACTGCTTCTACAATTTTAGTAATATAAAGAAATAAGTTAATTAAACTATTAACCTTCAAAGTTAAAATTGGTAATCCTTTCTTTGTTGCCTTTTTGAAATCAATATATATTACAAGAAGGGGCTTCCCCAGTAATAGAAGAATTTATTTTTTTTCATGATTTCGTAATAACAATTTTAGCTTTTATCATAGGATTAGTAGGCCTTTCTATACTACAAATATTAAAAAGAAAGTTTATTAATAAATCTATACTTGAAGGACAAGCTTTGGAGTTCATTTGAACTCTAATCCCTGCTCTTGTCTTGGTTCAGGTGGCCTTACCTTCTTTAATTTTATTATATATATTAGATGATTCTTCCTCTTGTAGTCTTACAATAAAAGTCATAGGGCATCAGTGGTATTGAAGTTATGAATATTCAGATTTTTGGTCTAATAACAAAGCTATTGAATTTGATGCAGTAATAGTAAAAGAGGATAGTCTTGAGTTAGGGGATTTCCGGTTATTAGAAACAGATAACCGACCCGTGTTGCCCTATTTAATTCAAATTCGAACATTAGTTAGAAGAGCGGATGTGCTTCATTCATGAACAGTGCCAAGCTTGGGGGTAAAAGCAGATGCAAACCCTGGTCGGTTAAACCAATTAAAGTTTCTTAGTTACCGCCCAGGTGTAGCTTATGGGCAATGTTCAGAGATCTGTGGTGCTAATCATAGATTTATACCTATTGCCTTAGAATTTGTAAATAATAAAGATTTTTTAAAATGAATTTTATCTATGGAATATCCTAATATTGATTACTAATTTAATAATTATATTAACAATTTCATGTTTATTCCTTTTACTAATTTTTTCTATTAGAAAAAAGAAACTAGTAGATCGAGAAAAACTTAGGCCTTTTGAGTGTGGGTTTTCTACTATAAATGAAGGCCGAAACCCTTTGTCTCTACGATTTTTTTTAGTAACACTTATTTTTTTAGTTTTTGATATCGAGTTAATTCTATTATTTCCTTTTTTGATAAAAATTTTTTTTTATAGTATTTTTCCTCATGTAGCTGTATTTAATATTTTTTTAATTTTATTGTCTTTAGGGCTATTTTTAGAATGAAATCAATCTATATTAGAATGAGCTTAATTACTCAAAGCTGAAAGCGTGTAACTGTTACTTACAAGATGAAAATATTTTCTGGGTAAAACTGAGAAATATTAATTTCTTTGTCTTATTTTCAAAATAAGAGCTAAGCAGTTTTAAAACTTATAAAAATTGATTTCTAATCAAGTTTAAGCGGTTAAGCCCGTTGAGTTTTAAGGGAGCCCTATTTTTATCATGAAAAGATAATGTAATTTTTTATACTATAAAACTAAAACTCCTAAGATCTTAAAATTGACAATTTTAAATTTTTAATTAAACTAAGTTTTAAAGAAACATATTAGTTATCTTTAATCTCCAAAATTAATATTTTTTTAAACTATCTTAAATTAAAGAGAATTAAAATTATCAAAGAGTTATGAGCCCTTCAGCTTACTTAGCTTACTCTTTAAATTGTAAATTTGAGGACAAAGTTTATACCTGTGATTTAAAGGGGGGAATACATGGTTTAATTCTAATCTAACTGAATAGTGAGCCCTGAATAAAGCAGGACGCTGTCTAGAAAGACTTTCTCAGATAATATAAATGAATATAATTATAGAAATAATTGAAATTATAGAACCTATTCTAGCAATAGTGTTTCACCCTACATAAAAATCAGGGTAATCTGAGTACCGACGAGGTATACCGGCTAACCCTAAAAAATGTATAGGGAAGAAAGTTAAGTTTACTCCAATGAATATAGTAAAAAAATGTGCTTTTAAAAGTATTCTATTTAAAGTTAATCCTGTTATTAATGGGTACCAGTGTACTAATGCCCCAAAAATAGCAAAAACAGCTCCTATTCTTAGCACGTAATGGAAATGTGCTACCACATAATAAGTGTCATGTAGGATTATATCTAATCTAGAGTTAGCTAAAATAATTCCTGTTAGTCCTCCTATAGTAAATAAAAAGATAAATCCTAAGGCTCATAGTAAAGAGGGAGAAAAAATTAACCAGGCTCCATGTAATGTACCCACTCATCTAAAAATTTTAATTCCAGTAGGTACCGCAATAATTATCGTTGCAATAGTAAAATAAGCTCGGGTATCCGCGTCTATCCCTACCGTGAATATATGATGAGCCCATACTATAAATCCTAAAATTCTAATAGCAATTATAGCGTAAACTATACCCAATACCCCAAAAGGTTCTTTTTTTCCTCTTTCTTGTCTTACTAAATGGGAGATTAAGCCAAATCCAGGTAAAATTAAAATGTAGACTTCCGGATGACCGAAAAATCAAAATAAATGTTGGTATAAAATAGGGTCTCCACCTCCTCTAGGGTCATAGAAGGAGGTATTTAAATTTCGATCAGTAAGAAGCATGGTAATAGCTCCCGCTAATACTGGTAAAGATAAAAGAAGTAAAACAGCTGTAATTAATACGGATCAACAAAATAAAGGCATTCGGTCTAAAAATATCCCTAATACTCGTAGGTTACCAATAGTCCTAATGAAATTTACAGCCCCTAGTAAAGACGAAATACCAGCTAAGTGTAAAGAAAAAATTGCTAAGTCTACAGAAGCGCCTGAATGGGCAATATTTCTTCTAAGAGGTGGGTAGACAGTTCACCCAGTCCCTGCCCCTGACTCTACTAGCCTTCTAACTAGAAGTAATATAAGAGCCGGTACTAAAAATCAAAATCTTATATTATTTAACCGAGGGAAAGCTATATCTGGGGCTCCAAGTATTAGGGGAACTAATCAATTCCCAAAGCCACCAATTAAAATAGGTATAACTATAAAAAAAATTATAATAAAAGCGTGGGCGGTGACGATAACATTGTAGATTTGGTCATCACCAATTAAAGACCCTCCTTGCCCTAATTCTAAACGAATGATTAGTCTTAGACTAGCACCAATTAAACCAGCTCACGCACCTGTAATTAAATATAACGTACCAATATCTTTATGGTTACAAGATATAAATCATTTATTAATATATGACATATATATATATATATATATATATGTCAAACATGATTTCTCACCCTTACCATTTAGTAGATGAGTCTCCCTGACCTTTGATAGCTAGAGTCTCAGGGTTAGGCTTAACTTTTGGTTTAGTGAAATGGTTTCACTCTCAATCAATTACATTAACTTTAGTTAGGTTAACTATACTTTTATTAATTATATATCAATGATGACGAGACGTATCACGTGAAGGGACTTATCAGGGCCTTCACACTAGTGTGGTAGAATTAGGACTTCGATGAGGAATAGTATTGTTTATTACTTCTGAGGTATTTTTTTTCTTATCTTTTTTCTGAGCTTTCTTTCATAGAAGTTTGAGAGTAAATGTAGAGCTAGGAAGCATATGGCCACCTATAGGAATTTCTACTTTTAACCCATTTGGGGTACCTTTATTAAATACTTTAATTTTATTATCTTCTGGCGTGAGAGTTACCTGAGCTCATCACGCTTTATTAGAAGGGAAGTTTATTGAGGTTAAAATTTCTTTACTAATTACAGTTTTATTAGGACTTTATTTTACACTGCTTCAGGCGATGGAGTACTACGAGGCTACTTTTAACATCAGAGATTCTGTTTACGGGTCTACTTTTTTTATTGCTACAGGATTTCATGGGCTACATGTAATTGTAGGTACCACTTTTCTAATTGTATGTTTAGCCCGAGTCTTAAATGGAAGTTTAGGATCTAAACATCATTTTGGGTTTGAGGCTGCTGCATGGTATTGGCATTTCGTAGATGTTGTATGGTTATTCTTATACATATGTATTTACTGATGAGGTGGACTATTTTGGTATAGTATAAAAATTATATTTCTTTTACAAAGAAAAGATGTTTCCTGCCAAAAATAAATTGAGAAAAATAAAAAATAATTGATTATTAGTTAATTAATCTTTTACTAAAATTTTTATATAAGTTAAATGAATTAAGAAGTATAGTGAAAATATTTATAAATTTAAAAAATTTGATTTAGTAAAAAACTCGGTGAAAAAAGTGCCAGCAGCCGCGGTTAGACTTTAGAGTGTATATTAATATTGCTAAAAATAAAATTTATTTTTTACGTTATAGGTTTAATTAACAAGTACGAAAATAAATTGAAATAACTTTTTAAAAATCTAAAATAAAACAAGACTAGAACCTTGGTATAAGATTGGTAAATAGTAAAGTAGTTTTAAAAACTTAAAATAAGTGGCTGTAGTTTATCCTTATTAGAGAATTTTGAAAAATAATTTGATTATCCTCAATTTTATTTACTTTAAAAAATCTTATGTGTGATTGTTTACAAAATAATTTAATAATTAAATTCAAATCAAATAACATATAGATATTTAAAGGATTTTTTGAAATGCAATTCGAATTCGAGTTAATTCTTAAATTAAATTAGGATTTAAAAGTAATTATAAAAAAATGAATAAGTTTTAAACTAAGCTCATATTGTCCGTCACTCTCTTATAGAGATAAGTCGTAGCAAAGTAAAGGTTATAGAAATAGCCTTTAAATTTATATTAATATTAATAATAACATTTTTAACTTTATTCTTGGCTAAAACGTCTAACCCTTTTATAGGGTCTCTAACCTTAGTTATTTTAACAATAATATTGATATTGGATGTAAGATTTTTAGTTAGACAATGAGTGGCTTATTTACTAATATTATTATTTTTAGGGGGAATAATAGTAATATTCCTTTATGTAACTAGAGTAATAACTACATTAAAATTTAATTTACCTAATATAAGTAATGAGTTTATTTTAGTGAGAGTGTTTGTAGTAGCAGTAGTTTTTATAGTCAAGCCTCCTATATTAAGAAGAAAGTTTATTAGTTTATCTGATTTCTTTAACATAGACAGGGCTATCGTCGTTATGTTTACCTTTTTTTATTTGCTTATTGCTTTGGTAACAGTAGTAACTATTTCTAAAAAATTTGTAGGGTCGTTGAAATCAAAAATTAATGATTAGATTATTAATATTTATAGTTGTCAGATTATTGAGTTTTATTTTTTTATCTGAACAATTAATATTAATCGTTGTTTGAATAACTATCATAATATTGGCTTACGCTAAATGGCGGTCACACTTAGGGGTAGTGTTAATTAATTTAGAGTTTTTTACACTAATTTTTTTATATACAATATTTTTTTCTCTCAGAGCCTATCTTATTAATATAACAGCAGTTATGCTCCTTATTACGAGACTGGTAATAGAAGCTTGTTTAGGGTTAGCTTTACTAGTATTAATAGTTCGTATTCAGTCCACAGAGACTCTGATTAGAAGCTTAAACTAACTCTTTAATATAATTTATTATATATAATTTCCAATTATAAAATCTCATGAAGAGTTACCTTTTTTGGCAGAAAAGTGCATTAAATTTAGAATTTAAATATAATTAATTAATTAAAAAGGATTCCAGAAAATCTATCAGATATTAAGTTTTTACCTTAAATAAGGCTATTGGCCTCTGGGAAATTCCTCAAATAAGTCCTATAAATTGATTAATACTTATAATTTACTTTTTATCTTTATTTATTTTAACTTTTGTAAAAATATATTATGAATAACTTGTTTTCTGTGTTTGACCCTCAATCTTTACTCGGGCTAAGTATTAATTGAGTTAGGGCAATAATCATTGTTTTAGTCCCCTCTTCTTATTGACTAACCGCAAATAAAAATCTATTACTAATAAAAAGAATTATTAGATATTTATATAAAGAAACTTTAAACCATTTAAGTCCAATACCGTCTCCTGGGCTGGCTCAGTTTATTTTGTCTTTATTTATATTTATTTTATTAAACAATTTTTTAGGCCTATTCCCATATGTCTTTACAGCAAGGACCCATTTAACTTTTACTCTAACACTTAGGATAACTTTTTGATTAGGTTATTTTATTATAACAACTGTAATAAACATTAATAATTTTTTATCTCATTTAGTTCCTATGGGGACACCTTATGTACTTTTGCCTTTTATGGTACTAATTGAATTAGTAAGGGCTGTTATCCGTCCTTTAACTCTCTGTGTACGATTAGCAGCTAATATAGTTGCTGGCCATTTATTACTATGTTTGATTAGCTCTCCTATAGTAAACGTAAATTTAATTATGGGGGGCTTGATTATAATAGGACTATTACTATTAAGAGTTCTTGAGGTGGCGGTTTCTTTTATCCAATCCTACGTGTTTAGAACTCTAAGCTCTTTATATATCAGTGAAGTGAATTATATTAACATAAATTAAGTTAATGAGAAAATTAATTTAATTTTTAATTTTTATAAACAACAAAGTAAATCTATTAAAAGAATTATTACTACCTTTTGCATCATGGGTTTTTAATTATCTAAGTATTTGAAATTCCCGAAATTATTTTTATATAAAAATAATATTCTTCGTTACAATGCAGAAATAAATTTTTATAAAATATAGATAATATAAAAGTAATGACTTGGTTAAAGGAAGAAACAGAAGTTTTACCATAGTAAAAAAGTTAAGTTTTTTACTATAATATTGGTTTTAAAAATAATTAATAAATTTCAAAATTAAAATTAATTTAAAAATTATTTTATAATTAAATAAAATTTATATGATAATTTCTTTAATAAACTAAAATTTTTAAACTATTAAAACATAAGTAAAAAATAAAAAAAATTATATGATAAAAAATTTTTATAAATATTATAAGGATTTTTAGTTTGATAAATTGAGATGTTGAGACTGTTTCACAAAAACATATTTGAATTTTTAATATAGCTTGCCCAGTGCTTAATAGTTAACGGCCACTTAGTGCTAAGGTAGCACAATCATTAGTCTTTTAATTGAGGACTGGTATGAAAAGCAAAACTCAACTCATGGTTCTAACTAAAATATTTAAAATTTAGTTCTGAGTGAAAACTCTCAGATATTAGTCATAGACGAGAAGACCCTAAAACCTTAATAATTTAATTGGGACAATTTTAAAGAAAAATATATTTTTAATATTAATAGACCCTTAATAGTTAAATAAAGGTACTTTAGGGATAACAGCATAAATTAGAAAATGAGCACTAATCAATTTCTTTATATGTGACCTCGATGTTGAATTAAGGATCCTCCTCAAGCACAAATGAGAGAGGATCCATTTTAAATTTACAAAATTTATGTTTTTTTTAAACTACTCGACCTATTCCTTGGATTATATAAATTATCAATATTTTATTTACACTAATCCATATATATATATATATATATATATATATATACGTGTATGTATCTATGGGTTTAACGTGTGCATGTCTGCATGTCAAGATATGTGACATAATTATTAACGATTAATTTATAGATATCTATTAGATAATCTATTAATAATTTGTATCTTTGAAGTTTAAGTTAAACGTTAATTTGTGGAGTTAAAGATGTCTTTAGACCTAAGATAGGGCCTTATTCAAATATGATATTTAATTTGCAATTAAAAGGTGGTTTCAGGTCTTTGCTTGATGCCTGAGTTAAGGATAGCCTTGATAAGGCTAGTACGCGAGTTTCGCTCAAGTAAAGCTTATATTAGATTTAGTTTCGACCTAAAGCAAGGGGAATCCCGTAAGCTTACCTCTATAGTATAATATAGTACATAAAATTGCAAATTTTAAAGTTATTAGAGG